CCCCTCTGAGAACCGTATATGAGAATTTCATCTCGTACGGCTCAAGCAGAAACACACAAATACTGATTTCAACGGATATGTAATAGAAAGTTCAAAACTTCTTAGCCACTTGATTCGATTTGCCCCAAAGATAGGAAGTAACAAAAATCCGGAATCTCTTCTTTGTGATGATAATGCCAAAAATATCAAGTTGGCTCATCCGTCTTTCTTTATGTTGATCGGTACAGGCCTCTTGAATCTTCTCTTTCCTATTTTTTTATTTGTTATTTGATTTGTTATTTTTTTGTGCGTAATGCAGATTAACAATAGTTTTGCTATTGATAGGAATTCCCTTGTTGAGACCCTATGAATCAATTGAAACCTCAGATTCATACTAGAACCACGATGATTTAATCAAGCAAAGCCTCAAGCTAAACTCAAAGGTTCTCTGAGTAAGAACCGTTTGATGATCACTTATTCAATGAATGGATGTAATGACTCAACAAAATCTAGAGAAACATTTGTCCTTTGTTCAAACTGAAAGAAGAAAAATCGTTTGATTTAGGAAATACCTATTTGAATTTTTTTTTTGAGTCCGGTTGCGAAGTCTGAATAGTAAATAGTAGGTATGAATCATAGTTCAAATATTTCTTTTCTTGATCTATTCTATATATTCCGTGCTCCAGATACTAGAATAAATATCCGACGAGTTAGAATCATCTTGATAGAGATGACAGGCCCATTTTCTGTATTATCAATAGGATCAATTATAACAAGTCACACACTCATATTCCGGAAATACCGAAACAAATAAATCTCACGGTCGAACTACCAGAATGGTCTAGAAATCCGAGTCTTTCTTAAGTAAAGTAATTTTTTTGATTGAAAAACTGGGACTTTCTAGTTCTTATGAACCTAACTCATTGAAATTCCATCCAGTAAAACGGAAGAATTATAAATTTCCAAAATAATAGATAGGAATATCGCAAATAGAGCCATTGCGACCCCCATAAGTGGTGTAGTCCCCCAGCCCGGTGCTACTTTACCATATTCCGAATTCAATGGTTTCAATAAATTCCCTACAGTAGTTCGTCTTGGCCCAGATCTAGAACTACCCTCAACGGTTTGTGTAGCCATAAAATACTATTCCTTGGTTGAGATCTGTTGACTTTGTATACCATTCCGTTGTAGTTGTAAATAAACGATCTTATCGTAGATCCATTGTGATCTTGAAATTATCTAAAAATGGAAACAGCAACCCTAGTCGCCATCTCCATATCTGGTTTACTTGTAAGCTTTACTGGGTACGCCTTATATACCGCTTTTGGGCAACCCTCTCAACAACTAAGAGATCCATTCGAAGAACACGGGGACTAGTTGAAGTAATGAGTCTCCCATATTGGGAGGCTCATTACTTCAATTTAGATAATGAAAAATTATTTCATTTTTTAGTTTTAGTCGGAACCTTAGGCGGTTCTCGAAAAAAGATAGCGAAAAAAATTATCCCTAAAGTCGAGACTAAAAGGAATGTATAAACCAATGCTTCCATAGATTCGATCGTGGTTTACAATTATAGCTTCCACACCTATTCATTTGGGATCATTTACCATATAAAGAAAAGTAAAGAGTCAAAGAATAAATGGTGATTCAAATCAAGATTTCTCCGGTACCTTATGTCAAATCAAAAAAAATAGAGGCGAAAGATACCAGAGCAATGTTGTATCAGACTACTTGTCTCCTTGTAGTTGGATCCCCAAGTTTTTGAAATGTTCCAAATTCCACTTGAGCATCCAAATCTGGATCAATACCAGCAAAAACATCTCTGAACAAGGTTCTAGCACCATGCCAAATGTGTCCAAAAAAGAAGAGCAAAGCAAACGTAGCATGCCCAAAAGTGAACCAACCCCTTGGACTGCTACGAAAAACACCATCGGATTTCAAAGTAGCCCGATCTAATTCAAAAATTTCACCTAATTGGGCACGTCTAGCGTATTTTTTTACAGTAGCAGGATCACCATAACTAACTCCATTGAGTTCGCCACCATAGAATTCGACAGTTACACCTACTTGTTCAACACTATATTTTGATTCTGCCCTTCTAAAAGGAACATCGGCTCTCACAATTCCGTCTCCATCTACTAAAACTACCGGAAATGTTTCAAAAAAAGTAGGCATACGACGTACAAAAAGCTCGCGCCCTTCTTTATCTCTAAAGACGGGGTGTCCTAACCATCCAACAGCTATTCCATCCCCGTTGTCCATTGAGCCTGCTCTGAATAATCCCCCTTTTGCCGGATTATTACCAATGTAATCATAAAAAGCTAATTTTTCGGGAATTTTAGACCAAGCTTCCGATAAACTCAGATTTTCGGCTAGTCCGGCGCTAACTCTTCGATATATTTCTTGCTGAAAGTATCCCTGATCCCACTGATAACGAGTGGGACCAAATAATTCGATTGGAGTAGTTGCTGAACCATACCACATAGTTCCAGCAACAACGAAAGCTGCAAAAAAAACAGCA